TCTCGACTTTTAATTCAAGACACAACTCGATTGGGAGCGCCAGTGTAGCTATATGTTGTGTATCATCAACAATATCCAACGAAGGCGGTAAGATGATGTCTTTAGAAGTTATGTGTCTAGGACCCTTGACACAAATAGATGCGTCGAAAATATCACTATCACTATCACTGTCGGCAGAATTTTTCAAGACAATTTGTTGCAAATTCGTTAAAAGTTCTGCTACCGATTCTTTAACACCGACTATTCTACTAAAGTCATAGGAGATGTAGTGTGCTGCTATTACATTTACGTGAGTAATACATATTCCTTCCACTTCGCTAAGCAAAGTCTTTCGTAGCGAAATGGCGATCGTCTCGGCTTGACCTTCCCGAAGCGGACACAGAACAAAACGCCCATATTTATAATGTTGGCTAATCTCCTTTGTAGCAACACAACTCCATTGGACAATGTGTTCTATTCGCTTCACTTCGTCTTTTTTCATTAATCCTCCTGTTTTAGATTTTTACAATTTATACGCGTCTTTTTTTTGGAGGTCTGCATCCATTATGTGGTAGAGGGGTTACGTCCATGACGCAATTTAGCCGTATTCCACTTCTCCGAATGGCTCGTAATGCAGAATCTCGTCCGAGACCGGGACCTTTTATTCTGACGTCTGCTTCTTGCATACCCTGATCGATTACTATACTAATAGCATTTGCTGTCGCAGTTTGCGCAGCAAAGGGCGTCCCTCTTCTTGGGCCCCTGAATCCACAAGTACCGGCGGAGGACCATGAAACCACCTGACCCTGGGTATCTGTAACCGTTACAATGGTATTGTTGAAACTTGCTTGAATATTTATTACCCCCTTGGATATTCGAAGACTACTTTTCCGTGAAGTAAAACGCGGAGACTTCCGTGAAGTAAAACGCGGATTTTTCCGTGGAATAAAACGCACATAGTTACGTAAACTAGTTCTTGATATAGGTTTTGCCATATTTTATCATCTCATAAAAATGAGTCAGAGATATATGGATATATCCATTTCGTGTCAAAACAAATCTTTTCTTTTATTTGTGCATTGGGTACGTTGTAGAGTCCCTTTTTTTTTTAGAAATATTATCCCTGTCTCTGTTTATGCCTAGGGTTGGAGCAAATTACTATAATTCGTCCCCGTCTACGGATCAGTCGACATTTTTCGCAAATTTTACGAACGGAGGCTCTTTTTTTCATAATTTGTTTTTCCTTACCTTAATGAAATTACGAATCTACTCTAGAAAAAAAAAAAAGAAATCTCTTGAAATTTTGAACCTCAAATTGTATCCCAACGAAAGGAGGATTGATAAATCCAATTAATCGTTCGAATCTTTGTTGCGGGGTTTAGGGTCTATTCTAAAAATTATGCGCCCCCGGGTTGAATCATAACGACTTACTTCAATTTTGACTCTATCGCCTGGTAGTATTCGTATATAACTACGCCGTATCTTTCCAGAAATATAACCTAGGATCAGATCGTCATTATCTAAACGAACTCGAAACATACCATTGCGAAGTGATTCCACTACAAGTCCTTCTAAGATCCATTTTTCATCTTTCATTCTAGATAAACCTCTTTAAGTATCAACTAAAGCTAAAAAAAATAAGAATGATATTAGACAACCCGTCCTTTCTCTTTCCTTCACAAAACAAATAGGAAGTTGCAGATTCAATTTAAATTCGGATACTAGAAGGATTACCATATATAACACAAAATTTCTCCTCCGATTCCTTCTAGTCGAGCCTCTCGGTCTGTCATTATACCTCGAGAGGTAGAAAGGATAACAATACCTATTCCTCCTAAAATCCTGGGAATTTTTTCATAATTGGAATAGATTCGTTGACCGGGTCGACTGATCCGTTTTAAAATAGTTCTATATCGCCCCTTCCTATTCCTTCGATGTCGCAGAGTTGAAACCAAGAAATTTTTCGTGCTTTCTCGATGTTTTCTCACATTTTCTATAAAGCCTTCTCGTAGAAGTATTTTAACAATCCTTTCGGTAATCTTCGTATGTGCGATTCGAACTGTTCCTTTTTTATCCATGTCAGCATTTCGTATAGAAGTTATTATGTTAGCAATAGTGTCCCTACCCATGACGAACCATTATTATTGGTGCCTCCGATTTTTTATATAATCAACATGTTCTTCTTTTTTTTTTTTTTTAAGGTACATGCCTAATACATAATTTACTAAAAAATTCTACTAATAATAAATTGAATATATTTCAGATACCCTTATTAGTATTTAGAATACCTCTGGAGCTAATGAAATTATTTTCGTAAAATTCAACTGTCTCAATTCTCGAGCGATCGCACCAAAAACTCGAGTTCCTTTTGGATTTCCTTCTTGATCAATGACAACCGCAGCATTATCATCATATTTTAAAATCATACCATTATCTCGTTTAAGTTCTTTACATGTACGTACAATTACAGCTCTGATCACTTCGGATCTTTGTAGAGGCATATGAGGTACTGCTTCTTTGA